CGATGGATTTAATTGGAACAATGGGGAAGTAGTAAGGCTTTGCCTTGTCGATTCCTAATCGGAATTAGGTATTATCCAAATATCTATGTCCCGGGATCCAAAATTTCAATAACGAAAGATGAAGACTAGTATAGCCTGTAGTGACATAGTAGTCCGACTATAGAGGAATAAAAAAGTGGTATTGCTTATCATCATAATGAACAAATGTTCAACTTTATACCTATAACTCATTATGAGGTTCGTTTACCTTTTTTTTTTACAAAAAAAAAGAATATCTCTATTCTCCGATGAAAAATGAAGACCAAGATTGGAACCTCGTGGAAAAGCCCTTTATCGGATTTGAACCGATGACTTACGCCTTACCATGGCGTTACTCTACCACTGAGTTAAAAGGGCCTATTTTCTTCAATTCAAGAAAAGGCGACTAATCGCTATGAGTCTTTATATAGTCTCTATATAGCTATATAGATAGATATATATACACTATATGTACATATATATATCTATGTGTAAATAGGGGCTCGTCCAAGAACAGGGAATTTGATTTAACTAGGAAGTTCTAAAGTCAAATGATTATTTATATTTGATAAATAGAAATGCACTGAATTGTTTCACTCCAAAAGGCTTTGCTTTTATTGACCCATTAATTAGGGGGAGATTCACTTGATTGATACATGGACCAACCTGACATAGATCCAATAAATTTCATTGAATCATTCATCACATGGTTTGACTCGTATCCTGAACCGAATTCTTATCGAAAAAAAAGAATATTTTCGATTACTTTTACTTGTCGATCCCTTCCCAGATTTATGGTTTCTACATCACTTTTTAAATCAATCAAAAAAATTCTATCATTTCTGAATTTCCTGGCTTAGTGAGGCATATCTCATCTTAGCGATGAGCAAATCAATGAGTGAAAATTGAAGAAGTGAAATGAAATGGGGTTTGACCTCTTTTTCTGTCGGACAAAATCCTCGCTGAGGGAGTCCTATATTTCGTCACTATATTTCGTCATATGTTATATTCTATATTATGTTATATTCTATATATATTCTATATATATAGAATATATAGAATATATAACATATGATGTGGTTCGCGAATGAACAATCCAAAATTCTATGGAATTGTGGAAGCACGACACGAAAGATTCTATTGACAATTCCAAAAAACCGCTCATACTATGATCATAGTATGATGTCGATCGGGCAGGTATGCCCCTATCGTCTAGTGGTTCAGGACATCTCTCTTTCAAGGAGGCAGCGGGGATTCGACTTCCCCTGGGGGTAGGGTACTACGAGGGGAAGTTGATCGTGGATTATCAATAAGCCTAGAATTGATTCTTCCTGGGTCGATGCCCGAGCGGTTAATGGGGACGGACTGTAAATTCGTTGGCAATATGTCTACGCTGGTTCAAATCCAGCTCGGCCCAATAATTCGCCGATCCATGAGAATGATATAACCAATTTGTCCTCCAGAAATGCCCGATCTGATATAGGGGAATAAATATAGATAGTCGGTTTTTTTGCTATATCCCTATTTCTTTGTTCATTTGTTCCCACACGTTATTAATTGATGCGGCAATAATCGCTGGATTACTAGTAATCCGTCTCACTCTCACTATAGTTCAGTTCATGTACATATGAATATATGTATCTCAATCTCACTCGTGTTTTTGTTAAAACACGGCAATTCTAAATAGAAAATAGAAAGAAATTCTCAGAATATGTATGCTGTATAACTCAGTTACAGGGATTGTAGTTCAATCGGTCAGAGCACCGCCCTGTCAAGGCGGAAGCTGCGGGTTCGAGCCCCGTCAGTCCCGGCCTAGAATCCGATGAATCCATCAATTCATCTCTCCATTTTCCATTTTCTGTGAAGGGGAGGGACAAGAGGCAGAATTTGATTCTAAGCGGTGGACCTTATTTCTTTCGTTTTTTGTTTCGCATTTCTCATCGGACAAATGCGGTAATTTCAATTACTTCAACCAGTACCACTTGATGGGAGAGAGACGTATGTGGATTGAGGATTGAGCGGTGGTATCACCATATTCAGGATTCCAAGAGAGACTCTATTGGTTTGACTTTTTCAATTTGCTCTGATCAATCGAATGAAATAGAGTACCCATATGTTTTCCGGCAACACATACACAAACAAATTGTATTCGTTTTTTGTTATAATACATAATTAACTTCATTTAATTAACTTCATTTTCATATAGTTATCTCGGCAGCGACAAAGTACTTTTCAGATGAAACCTACCTCGTCCTCCCTTTTTTTGAACTCCGATTTTGTTCAATTATGAATTAAAAACAATTTATCTATATCATTTGCATTGTATACTTTATTTTCTTTTTGATGTATGTGTCTCAGTTCCAATCCAAGAAAAGAGGATACTAATAAAAAAGATCAAACAAAGATCCGCCCCCTTTCTTTCTAGGGAGAGGGGGTGAATAATCTTTTTTCTTCGTTTTTTACTTTACCCATCAAAAAAAGAACAAAATCAATAAATAAAACAGTGAATTTCTTGGACTATTAGACCCAATATTTTCTATTGGGACCAATCTTTATTGCACCTCTCTGTCTTCCAAGAAGATTAGATCATCACAAAAATTTCGGTTAGAACTTAATTCATTTCTTTTTCCCTTTCACTCCGAATCTATCTACTGTTTGGGTCTGTGACCAATGTAAGACCGGTCTGATAATACCTCATCAGATGATTGTATAAGGAAGATGGTAGGTTATAGAAAAGAAAGAGTAGAAATGAGAAATTCCATGGGATTCCTGATCCAATCAAGAATCCCATTTTGGATTAGACATGGATAAAAGATCTTCCTATGTTATACTATTCAATTCTCGACAATGAATCCATTTAATAGGTTAGATATTGTTATTCATGATTTTGATCCCATTCAGTATCATCAGGACGCACTTCATTCCATGGAATTTTCATAAGAAAGACTTAGTATCTCTATGGGATTAGATCCCGAATTATTGCGAAACAAAAAAACGATGAGATTATGGAAGTCAATATTCTTGCATTTATTGCTACTGCGTTGTTCATTCTAGTTCCTACTGCTTTTTTACTTATCATCTACGTAAAAACAGTCAGTCAAAATGATTAATTTGACTGAAGTTTGACTTATTAGTTTAGTTCTTATCAATGATTGAAGAAATGAAAGGGATTGCAATCCCAAGTCTTAAATGAAATGCGTGGATTGGAGTCAGCAGTATATGGGATGAAATAGTATGGTAGAAAGAACTATATGAACCTTTCTACCATATTATCTATTCTTAATAGAAGGTTGTATAAAGATATGTGCTTTCTATGGATTAATATATAGATTTCCATATGATCTGTTGAGATGTAAATAGTACCCCAATTCTATTTCTTCGATATATCCATTTCGATAGATTCCGATTGGTCTGAAATAATCGAGGGTCAACTCTTCTAATTCCTAAGTTTCTGATTATTTTCAATATGGATCCCGAGACCCATCGAAAGAATCAATGGGTAAAGAAAAGAATAGTATGGCGTACATTATAGAAAATGAAATAAGGAAATAACCAAGTGATTTTTTTTTAGCATTCCAAAGAAGTAATTGATTCAGCCGTTAATAGATGATTAAAGGGGTTCCTTCGATAGTAACTTCTTCGTATTTGGAAAAGGAGTAGTAGAACTCACCGATTTTTCATGCTCGAACCATGACATGAAGTAAGTTGATAAAGCATAAATAAGATTCCTAGGAATCTAAAAAAAAGTAAGTGCCCACGGATCGCCCAATGTCAGCAAGATTTTCTTATATTATGCGTAGTACCTCTTTTATTTGGACAACCACTATGTCTATGTCTCTTCCAGTGGAAAATACGTCTCCACATAATAGCGGAACGGCTTTCCCTTTCCTTTGAACAGTAAGGGGGGAAACAAATAAAAAAGGGGGATTGGTTGCTCCTCGTTGTAATTAATATCCATAATTCTGGTAAGAATTGGTTTATCGAAATAGAATATTTAGGAGGAATTCGGTTTGAAATTATTTCCATTTATTATCGTGTATATTTCAGTTTGGAAATACGAAGATGGGAAACAAATCATTGAAATCTTTGTTTGATTGAATGATTCTTATTCATATATTACCGGGTTCTGGTATAATTTTGGAAATGAAGATTCTTTTTGATTTTTAGCTTCGCAGAAAACGATCGATTAAACAATCGATACAATTCGATTACTCAATTCAATGAGTAGTACCCCTAGAGTCCACTCCTTCCCCATACTACAAGTGAAAGGGAAAATGTAAAGACTACCATTAAAGCAGCCCAAGCAAGACTTACTATATCCATGTGAATTATGTCCCCTATCTCTATGAATATGAAAAAAAAAAATGATTCCATTATTGATCATTAATAATAGTGAAATCAATGGTGCAGAGTCAAAACAAAATGGGATTCTGACCCAATGCTATTGATAAACAAGTTCAATGAATACACTCGTAACAATTTCCTATCTAATTTCTGGTAGAATCGGGAAGTATTAATCACAAGCAAGATACACAGTTACCCCCTTGAGACTTTCAAAAGAATCTTATTAATGGAACATGTAGGAATAGTAAGACCTATTCTTTTTTACCTTCCATAAGAAAAAGAAAAAAATAGATACTATCAAGATAGAATCCATCATATATCTCTATCTCACATCTAAGCCTTACCCTTTCTTTTTCTGTGAAACAATAGGGAGACACCCTATTACATTCTTGGCGGGATTACCAAAAAGAAAGAATTCTTTTTCAACTTTATTATATAAGAGCCAATCACCCATCCAATATGGATTGAATGCCCCTAAGCGCTCGGAGACTCTTGTGAGTCCGGATACAAAGCATTTTCATCCCCTTCCACAACTCCTAATTGGATTCCCTTTCAGTCTATCCAATTGAATTCAAGCCTCAGTCAGTAGGCCCTATAACTTAGGGCAGGTAATTAGGAATTATGGATAGTCCTTCCTA